TCGAGTCATTTTTGATCCAATTTTCACGGATCTTTCACATATCTATATTTCTTTTTTATGAAGAGAATATTATTTATAGAAAAAATAGATATTGAATAAGAAATAATAATTTGTTTTGAACAATAGATGTCTTTCACATCCAACTATAAGAATCATTTTAAAATGGCAGTTCCAAAAAAACGTACTTCTATATCAAAAAAGCGTATTCGTAAAAATATTTGGAAAAGGAAAGGGTATTGGGCGGCGTTAAAAGCTTTGTCATTAGGGAAATCTCTTTCTACCGGGAATTCAAAAAGTTTTTTTGTACGACAAACAAATAAGTCCTAAAATATTGGAATAATCGGAATGGATTTGACTCAAAAAATTGGCTCAATAATTTGTTAATATAAAATTCACAATTGGCAGTCCCTATTCTAATCAATATGAAATAGACCAGGTTTCAATCTTATAAGATGTCTAAAAAAAAAGAATTCTTCTGTTTTCTGAATTCTAAAAAAAAAATAAATAAAGAACAAAATACAACATTTGTTAGTTCTTTGTAATATAATATATTTTCACTAAGATTTTGGTGGTGGGGAGTCTTATTTTCCCCATCGACCTTCGACCTTTACAATAATGAAAAATTTTTATCTTTCTCGGGAAGGGCAGATATAATATTTTTAGTTCAAATTAATGGATTGTTGAAACTAATGGATTCCATGTTAAAAAATTTTGGATAACTTTATGACTTCTTAATTTATAATTTTTATTAATTACTATATGTATGTAATGGATTTACTATATATCTCCAATTTTGAGCCCAATCAATAAAAGAACTTCATTGTTGAGATATTATGTACAACTAATGTGTCAATGTACAAATAATGTGTCAATTTGGAGTAATCCAAAATAAACATATTTTGAATTCATTGAGAAAATTTATTTTTTGTTTCAAATTTATGAAATCAGATAAACGATAAATAAACCGGACACCCTAATAAATGAAACTAATGAACCTTGAAATTGACTTTTGAACTCATTTTTTTTTTATCAATTTGAATCTTTACTAAAAAAAACTTATTTGATTGAATTGACTTGTTCAATCTCGACGATTGAATATAAATAGGCTATTATTAGTTCGAGCAAGCCGCTATGGTGAAATCGGTAGACACGCTGCTCTTAGGAAGCAGTGCTAGAGCATCTCGGTTCGAGTCCGAGTGGCGGCATGCCATCTTCTAAAAGAGATCCAATAGATCCTATAATAAAAATAAATTAAATTCCCGATTTCTATTTCTTAATTAATATTAATTTAGGGGATTCCATCCCTTTTTTTCATTTTTATGATATTTTCAACTTTAGAGCATATATTCACTCATATTTCCTTTTCGATTGTTTCAATTGTAATTACAATTCATTTGATAACCGTATTGGGCAATGAAATCATAAAACCATATGATTCATCAGAAAAGGGGATGATAGTTACTTTTTTATGTCTAACAGGATTATTAATCACTCGTTGGATTTATTCGGGCCATTTCCCACTAAGTGATTTATATGAATCATTAATCTTTCTTTCATGGAGTTTCTCCCTTATTCATATAGTCCCTTATTTCAAAATAAGAAAAAATTATTTAACCACAATAACTGCCTCAAGTACTATTTTTACCCAAGGCTTTGCTACTTCGGGTCTTTTAACTGAAATACGTAAACCCACAATATTAGTACCTGCTCTACAATCGGAGTGGTTAATAATGCACGTAAGTATGATGATATTGAGTTATGCGGCTCTTCTTTGTGGATCATTATTATCAGTAGCACTTCTAGTCATTACATTTAGAAAGATTTTTTATAGTTATAAAAGTAATAATTTATTAAAATTAAATGAGTCATTTTCGTTTGGTGAAATCCAATACAAGAATGAAAGAAACAATATTTTGAAAAAAACTTCTTTTTTTTCTGCTAAGAATTATTACAAGGCCCAATTGATTCAACAATTAGATTATTGGAGTTATCGTGTGATTAGCCTAGGATTTATATTTTTAACCATAGGTATTCTTTCGGGAGCAGTATGGGCTAATGAAGCATGGGGATCATATTGGAGTTGGGATCCAAAGGAAACTTGGGCCTTTATTACTTGGATCGTATTCGCAATTTATTTGCATACTCGAACAAATAAAAATTTTCAGGGGGCAAATTCCGCAATTGTGGCGACTCTAGGCTTTCTTATAATTTGGATATGCTATTTTGGGGTCAATCTATTAGGAATAGGGCTACATAGTTATGGTTCATTTACGTTAACCTCTAGTTAAATTCAAGAAAAGTTCTTACGAATACAAACAGAGTGGAATATGGTGTATATAAAACACCTTGTGTCAACCAGCGAGAACCGTTTGAATCAAGTAGTGTAGTGATTCAAACGGTTCTCGCAAAGACCAAGTATATTGGGTGAAAATTAAAATTCATATTTTGTTTTTACTTTATTTAATATTTAAGAGAAGAAAAAGAGAATAAGAATCTTTCT